CATATTTTGTTAAACCGCCCATAAGAGCCATGTTCTGGCTTTTATCTGGGGAATATCCAACAATAGTTTCCATTGAATGAATAATGGATCCAGATCCTAAAAATAATAATGCTTTCGAATAGGCATGAGTGATCAAATGAAATAAAGCAGCTCGATAAGATCCCATACCTAAAGCTAACATAATATAACCCAATTGAGACATTGTAGAATAGGCTAAGCTTCTTTTAATGTCTCTTTGAGCAAGAGCCAAAGTAGCTCCTAAGAGTATTGTTATTATACCTACCAAAGAAATTATATTCATTATGTAAGGTATAGCTGTAAAAAGAGGAAAAAGTCGAGCTACAAGAAAAATGCCCGCTGCGACCATAGTGGCAGCATGTATAAGAGCCGAAATAGGAGTAGGACCTTCCATAGCATCGGGTAACCATACATGAAGGGGGAATTGCGCAGATTTAGCAACCGCACCAACAAATAATAGGGAAGCGCACAAAGTAAGAAATAAAGAATTGGCCCCATTATTCTCAATCAAATTATTGGATATTTCAAACAAATCCCGAAATTCAAAACTTCCCGTTATCCAATAAAGACCTAAGATTCCTAAAAATAAACCAAAATCCCCTACACGATTAGTTACAAAGGCTTTTTGACAAGCACTTGCCGCAAGGGGTCGTGTGAACCAAAAGCCTATTAATAGATAGGAACACATTCCAACTAATTCCCAAAAAATATAAATTTGTATCAAATTTGAACTAGTAACTAATCCCAGCATGGAGGCATTAGAAAAACTCATATAAGCAAAAAATCTCAAATAGCCTTGATCATGAGACATATAATTGTCACTATAAATAAGCACCATTATTCCTACTGTAGTAATTAATATTAACATAATAGAAGTAAGCGGATCTATCAAATGTCCAAAATCTAAGGAAAAATCATTATTGATGGTCCAAGACCATACAGATTGGTAGATAGGACTGCCTTTTATTTGCTGAATAGACAGATTGGCGGAAAAAACCATAACGATACTTAGTAATAAAACACTAAAAAAAGCCCATATACGACGAATATTTTTTGTTGCCTCCGGAACAAGGAGAAGACCCACCCCTATTGCTATAGGAACTGGAAGGGGAATGAAAGGTATGATCCACGCATATTGATATGTATGTTCCATAATAAAATTACACTTTTTTATTAATTGTTTAATTGTTTCCGATTCACCAGCTCTTATATATTTCAAAAGGAGCAAAAAAAAAAAAAAAATAAAGATATGAAAGAAAGGAATTCAAAAATTATTAAATTGAATGTATTTTCAAATACAGAAGGTACAATTGGTCAAATAATAAGATTAAGTCAATGTTGAAAGGGGCTCTTATTTAATTATTAAGTTTAATTATTAAGTAATTATATAAATTATTAAGTAATTATATAATATATATATTAATATTATAAAGATACAGAATTATAAATTATATATATATATATATTTCAACCATTTTATTATTACATTCTAATAATTTAGATCGCTAGAACAAGTAAAAAAAAAAAAGAGAGACTTCATTATTTTAATTTTTTTTTAGTGAATTTTTTCGTAATTAGTATTCGGAATCATTAATTTTCCTTGGTTGTGAACGAATTCGTTGTGGAACTCATTAAGTTGCTTATATTCCTTGCAATAAAAAACTTATGTTTGTGGTAAATTCTATGATATCCGTCAATTTGTTACTCGTCACTTAAGTTCGCGTAGAACTGAAATAAATTCAAATTTACTTTTTTCGAATCACATAGCGTTTAATAAGTTTACTACTACTAACAAAGACTAGTCTCATTCTATTTTTCTAATTTTAATTAGATATACTTTCTTGATCAATTACAATTAATACAAAGAGTTTTACAGTCTTATTTTCTTAAATTAGGAATTAGGTAAGGGTTCTGATCTATTTATTTTTTTAGATTAAATGTAATATGCCAAAACTATACGGAAGTACGAATCCAAACTTTTTTTTATTTGCTTACCAACGATAAGAGATAATAAATTATATTTCTATAGCCATGAATACTCCGGAATATATCCGATATCTTCATTCGGATATATATAAACACTAGCTAGTATAAATAAAGCTTTCTTCGTATACTTCGTATATTGGATATTGTAGGTAAAAAATAGTAAAAAAAAATTCTATATATTGACCAATAGATGTCTTCCACATTTAACTATAACAACGAATAACCTCTTCATTTTTTAATGGCGGTTCCGAAAAAACGTACTTCTATATCCAAAAAGCGTATTCGTAAAAATTTTTGGAAAAATAAAGCATATTGGGCAGCGAAAAAAGCTTTTTCTTTAGCAAAATCCCTTTCCACCGGAAATTCAAAAAGTTTTTTTGTGCGACAAACAAACAAGTAATGTAATAAAGTGTTAGAATTATCTTAATCGATATAAACTATATATATATATAGTTTTATTTTAAACTTATCAATATTAGATGGAATTTTCTATTGTCATATGTTGTAAGATAAGAAATTTTCTCTCCACTAGAGAGGGACTAAAACAATTCGGTATAAGATCCAAAGTTTAATCCTTCTGTTTAGTTGTTTTTGGGGGGATGGGGATTTTTATTTTCCCCATCGATTTACTTTTTACAAATTACAAAATTACTAAAAATAATTTTTTTTTAGTAAGGTTTATTGGGTATTGGGTTCTGTATCACAAATATATATTATATGTTTTAACTATACAGTACCTATTTCATATGAATGGATAACTCTTGAATGGATAACTCTACTTAAGACGTATTTATTTTTCTAAATTTATTTTAGAAATGAAATAATAATCTTTTTTTAATTTACGATAAAGATTGAATAAAAATTTCCATTCTTTTGTTATATTTACAATAGCCCACTAATTTCAAATTTGATTGGTTTGACTAATATTTAATTGTTATTGTAATAATAATAAATCCTATTTTTTTTTTATAAAAACGCCATTGCATTGTTAAAACACCACCCCGCACTACAATTAAGGTAATTTTTTTTGAACGTTCAAATTACTATTTGGACGATATTGTTTGATGTTTACGCAAGATATTGCATTGAATTGCTTCCTTTAATCTCGACGATTGAAGATAGATGGGCTATTATGATTTCAAGCGAGCCGCCATGGTGAAATCGGTAGACACGCTGCTCTTAGGAAGCAGTGCTAGAGCATCTCGGTTCGAGTCCGAGTGGCGGCATCTTATCCAATCCAAAAATACTCGTAAAATAAATATGAGAATAACTCCTAATAATGTATAATAATTTAATTATGGATTTCCATTTCATTGTTGGAGGACTTCCTTTTTAGGATTTTTATGATATTTTTGACTTTAGAACACATAGTAACTCACATTTGTTTGTCGATTGTTTCGATTGTAATTACGATTTATTTGATAAACTTATTAGTCTACGAAATAGTAGAACTATACGATTCGTCGGAAAAGGGAATGGTAGCCACTTTTTTATGTATAACAGGATTATTAGTTATTCGTTGGATTTATTCAGGACACTTACCTTTAAGTGATTTATATGAATCATTAATGTTCCTTTCATGGAGTTTCTCTATTCTTCATATGGTTCCCTTTTTTCGAAACCATAAAAATGATTTAAATGCGATAACTGCACCCAGTGCTTTTTTTACCCAAGGATTTGCTACTTCAGGTCTTTTAACTGAAATGCATCAATCCAAAATATTAGTCCCCGCTCTACAATCACAGTGGTTAATGATGCACGTAAGTATGATGGTATTGAGCTATGCAGCTCTTTTGTGTGGATCATTATTATCAGTAGCTCTTCTAGTCATTACATTTCGAAAAAATAGAGATATTTTTGGTAAATATAAAAGCAATCATTTACCAATTTGGTCGTTTGCATTTTCCTTTGCCGAAATCCAACACGTAAATGAACTAAGCAATGTTTTACAAAACAATTGTTTTATTTCGTTTAGAAATTATCGCAAGTATCAATTAATTCAGCAATTGGATTGTTGGAGTTCTCGTGTCATCAGTCTTGGGTTTATATTCTTAACCATAGGCATTCTTTCGGGAGCAGTATGGGCTAATGAGGCGTGGGGATCGTACTGGAATTGGGACCCAAAAGAAACTTGGGCATTTATTACTTGGACAATATTCGCAATTTATTTACATACTAGGACAAATGCAAATTTGCAAGGCCAAAATTCTGCAATTGTGGCTTCTATAGGATTTTTTATAATTTGGATATGTTATTTTGGAGTAAATCTATTAGGAATAGGGCTGCATAGTTATGGTTCATTCTCATTACCATCTAATTGAAGAAAATAACTTACAAATACAATACATAGGAATAGCATATATAACAAAAGTTGTTTTTAGTTTTTGAGAAGCATTTAAATCATTACTTGATTTAAATGCTTCTCAAAAACTAAAAACATATCTGATTAAAACTAATTGTAAATTAATTCATAATTGATTTTATTTTTTATATGAAAACTATTTATAAAAGTAATTAGATATAATAGCTTCCACTTTGTCAATTGATAGTGAGAGAACGAAATCCGGATAAATACCAATACCTATTACAGGTAAAAAGATACAGATTGAAACAAATAGTTCTCTCGGTCCAGAATCACAAAAATGAGAATTTTTATAATTAAATTGCGTGTATCCATAGAACATCTGACGTAACATAGATAATGAATAAATAGGAGTTAATATCATTCCAATTGCCGTTACAAGGGTTATTAGTATTTTGGGCATTAAAAGATATTTTTGGCTAGTAATTAGTCCAAAAAAGACTACCAATTCTGCAACAAAACCACTCATTCCAGGCAATGCAAGAGAGGCCATAGAAAAGCTGCTGAACATTGTAAATATTTTTGGCATTGGGATAGCTATTCCTCCCATTTCATCGAGATAAACAAGACGTGTTCTGTCATAACTCGTTCCTGCCAAGAAAAAAAGTGCAGCACCAATAAATCCATGAGAGATCATTTGTAAAAGGGCCCCATTAAGTCCTGTATCCGTTATAGAACCAATTCCTATAATTATGAAACCCATATGAGATACGGAGGAATAGGCTATTCTCTTTTTTAAATTGCGCTGACCGGAAGATGTTAAAGCTGCATAGATTATTTGAAGTGCGCCTACTACCATTAACCAGGGAGAAAATATAGAATGCGCATGGGGTAATAATTCCATATTGATCCGAACCAACCCATAAGCTCCCATTTTTAATAAGATTCCGGCTAAAAGCATACATGTACTGTAATGTGCTTCTCCATGGGTATCTGGTAACCATGTATGCAGTGGGATAATCGGTAATTTGACAGCATAAGCAATAAGAAATCCAAAATAGAATATTATTTCTAATACCACAGGATACGATTGATTGGCTGATGTTTCAAAATTTAATGTTGGTTCATTGGAACCATATAAACCCATACCCAGAATTCCCATTAAGAGAAAAATGGAACCTCCTGCGGTGTACAAAATAAACTTTGTAGCTGAGTACAAACGTTTCTTCCCCCCCCACATGGATAGAAGTAAGTAGACAGGAATTAATTCTAACTCCCACATGATAAAAAAAAGCAAAAGATCCCGAGAACAAAATGGTCCTATTTGACCGCTGTACATTGCTAACATGAGGAAATGGAAGAATCTAGAATCTCGAGTAACTGGCCAAGCCGCTAAAGTCGCTAAAGTAGTAATGAATCCCGTGAGTAAAACGGGTCCTATGGAAAGTCCATCAATTCCCATTCTCCAGTGAAAATCAAAAAAATTAATACATTTATAATCCTGTTCTAATTGGATTAATGGGTCGTCCAATTCAAAATGATAACAGAATACATAGGCTATTAGAAGTAGTTCTAATAGGCATATACAAATAGTATACCACCTAATAACCTTATTTCCTCTATAAGGAAAAAATAAAATTAAAGTACCCGCAAATATCGGCAAAACAACAATTATTGTTAACCAAGGAAAATCATTCGTGGTAAAGACAAGATACACTTTGACCAGAAAAACCCGCGCTCGAAAGAAACTAATATAATTTCATTTATCGAGTACGGGTTTTTGTCGGTAAAGATAAAAAAATGAATTCAAGTGGAATTTTCTGGAACGTATCAATAAGCTAGACCCATGCTACGAGTTGTCTCGTGCCATAAATAAACCCGGACACTCAAAAAATCTGTTGGGCAGGCGGATTCACACCTTTTACAACCTACACAGTCTTCGGTTCTTGGAGCAGAAGCGATTTGCTTAGCTTTACATCCATCCCAAGGTATCATTTCTAATACATCGGTGGGGCAGGCTCGTACACATTGAGTACACCCTATACATGTATCATAAATCTTTACTGAATGTGACATTGGATCTATAAACTTTTTAACATCATAAGTTTCGATCTAGTAAAGTAGTATATGAATTATATATTGTAGACACCAGACGAATCAATGATAATGATTTAGATTTACCAGAATAAATCTACTTCTGGATCTGCTCATGAAAGGAGGCCAAGATACGTTAATTTTAATTTATTACGTTTTTTTTATCAAACAGGACTATATGCTTATGTTGCACATACCCATTTCGATTAGCTAATATTCCATATTTTGCTTTATATGATTACCACTATTTATTCAACAAATTAGATTGATTGATACGAGTTGATTTTCTGTTACGATGAATTGATGAAACAATAGCTAATCCAATGGCTGCTTCAGCAGCTGCAATTGCTATAACAAAAATAGAGAAAACGTTTCCTTTTAATTGGCGACTATCAAATAAATCAGAAAATGTTACGAAATTTATATTAACGGCATTCAGTATAAGTTCAAGACACATAAGCGCTCGAACCATATTTCGACTTGTAATCAATCCATAGATACCGATTGATAATAAATAGGCACTCAAAACAAGTACATGTTCGAGCATCATTGACCAACTCCTCATCAATCTTGATTCATTTCAATATGAACAACAATTCAACCAATTTGATTGACTAAAATATATTTTAGTACGTAATAAAGGAAGGTATAATAGATCTAACTAAGCGCATTTCCATTTTATAATTTTGTACATAAATAATAAATAGAATTTCAATAAAAGAACAAGTCCCTATCCCTTAATTATTTGTAAGTAGTTAGTGTATTTAGTACTGACGAGCCATAGCAATTGCACCTATCAAGGAAACTAAAAGAATTATCGAAATAAGTTCAAACGGAAGAAAAAAATCTGTTGATAAATGAATCCCAATTTGTTGACCATTATTTATCAAATCCTGCTCTATAATCTGGTTTGATCTTGTAGTCCAAATAATACCGTACCATGACGTATCTGGGATAGTAGTAATTAGTGAAACAAAAATACTTGTACAAACCAGTGAAGTGACTCCATCTCCAATGGTCCAAAGATGGAAATCATTGTAATATTCTGAACCATTCATGAACATCACAGCAAATACAATTAATACATTTATTGCTCCCACATAAATAAGGAGCTGTGCAGCAGCTACAAAATGGGAGTTCGATGGAATATGGAATAAGGATGTACAAACAAGAACCAATCCCAATGAAAAGGCAGAAAAAATGGGATTGGTAAGTAATACCACTCCTAGACCTCCCACTATAAGACCCAATCCCAAAAAAACTAAAAGAAAATCGTGTATTGTTGCAGGTAAATCCATTCTATGTAAAAAAAGAAATAAATTAAGTAGAAATTTCTCATGATCCTATTGACCAAACCAGTAAAAAAGAAGTTACCCTATTTTTTTGATACGTTTCTAATTGAATTAAATCGAATGGGATGTGGGTTGATATAGATACACTTATTAATTTAATGGAATAATTGAATACCATTTCTCTATCCGTTTATCTATTAAAAAGTTTCGTTCAAAATTTGAATTATCTATAATTTTATTATTATATATTATATAAAGTATACAAGCAAAATAAAAAAAAAAAAAGCTTTGTTTGCTACTTTAGATCAAAACTTAATTTTAGTAATTGGTAATTGTTCTGGAATCAAGTGGTTTACCCGTAGCTTTTTTCATTTGAGTCGAATTCATAATTGTTCGAATTGTGTAATCTCCAATCACTGACATTGGTAACCGACCTAAAGCAATTTGATTATAATTCAACTCGTGACGATCATAAGTAGAAAGTTCATATTCTTCAGTCAGTGATAAACAATTTGTTGGGCAATACTCAACGCAATTACCACAAAATATACAGATTCCAAAATCAATACTGTAATTAAGCAATCGTTTCTTTCGAATACCCGTTTCCAATTTCCAATCAACAATGGGGAGATCTATAGGACATACCCGAACACATACTTCACAAGCAATGCATTTATCAAATTCAAAGTGGATTCGACCGCGGAAACGCTCTGATGTGATCAATTTTTCATAAGGATATTGAATAGTTACAGGTAAACGATTCGCATGGGATAAGGTAATAATAAAACTTTGACCGATATACCTTGCAGCCCGTACTGTTTGTTGGCCATAATTCATAAACCCAGTTACCATGGGGAACATATTTGGAATATCTATGAATAATTTGATGTTTCTTTCTCTTGTTTGAGAGAAGCAGAATACCTTTGACTTTACAGTGAAAAGAGTTGGGAAGAAGTTGTCAATAATAGATTACCTAAAGAAATAGGTAAAAGAAATTTCCACCCAAGATTTAATAGTTGGTCCATTCTCATCCTAGGTAAAGTCCATCTTGTTGTGATAGGAATAAACAGAAACAAAAAAGCTTTAGCTAATGTAATAAAGATCCCAATTGTCGTTCCAAAGACTCCACTCACTTTATTTATTCCGAAAAGCTCGGAAATTAATATGTACGGAATAGATAGATTCCAGCCGCCCAAGTAAAGAACTGTTACAAATAATGAAGAAACTAGTAGATTTAGATAGGAAGCAACGTAAAATAAACCAAATTTTATACCTGAATATTCGGTTTGATAACCGGCTACTAATTCTTCCTCTGCTTCGGGTAAATCAAAAGGTAATCTCTCGCACTCTGCTAGGGAAGAAATTAAAAAAACAACAAACCCTATAGGTTGGCGCCACAGATTCCAACCCCAAAAACCATATTTTGACTGTGCCTCAACTATATCAACTGTACTTGAACTGTTAGATAATCATAGTCGGTGATAACATCACTATTCCCATCGCTATTGCAAAACCGTACATGAGACTTAAGCTTCATACGGCTCCTCAATGGCCACAAATAAATCTAAGGACTGATTCGATATTATCTCGATATGCTTGTTTTATAGGGTATATAGAGTGAAGATACATCGGAGAGTCAAAAATTAGACCAATGCAATTCTGTCTGCTATAATAAAAAAATGCTTCTGAATTGATCTCATCCTTTCTTTAAATTCTTTAAAATGGAATTTTTTATTCAGCAATAACCCAACACTTCAATAAAATACTCGTTGTATCAATAGATATTTTGACTCATTTCTTTCGATTATGAAGAAGAATTAAACATTCTATTAGTTCATGAATCACAATAAAAATGATATCTGTAGTAATATAAATATAAAATAATATATATGGAATATGGATAAAAAAATGAAAGAAAAAAAGAAAGGATTACTTCGTTACTGATAGTAATTCGTTTAATCTGTGGGTAGGACGATACTCTGGATCGGGATCATGGGGAAGTACTGCTTGATCATTTCTACCAACTTTAAGCCCCATTAGGATTCCTTTTTATGCAGAAATACCTCTTTTGAGAACTTACTTACATTATCTCCATTACTAATCCTTTGTGTACCTTGGTATTCCTAACCGTCCACTCCTTTTTGTTCGATCCCCGATATGGTAATACATACAATAATAAAAAATAAAAACTCCATACAGTTGATCTTTTGTACCCGCTTCAAACTATGATGACTAATCAACCAATCTTGGGGTAACCCGTTTCTACTGTTTATATTTACATCCACTTAACTCTTGTACCTAGGGAATGAGAATCTATTTTTTTTACTGCTAATTTATAATCTAAGCTGTTTTGTTTCACTCATATAACTATCCGCTTTATTTCATCGCACCAAATGATGAATAAAAAAATGAGGATATCTATTCAATACATTTTTTCCTAGAACTAAAAAAAAAAGTACATGTTCTAACGAATCGCACGTAGAGATATTGATAACACACATAGAGTTAGTGGTATTTCATAACTAATCGATTGAGCAGCAGCTCGTAAACCACCTAAAAAGGAGTATTTATTATTCGATCCATATCCTGACATAAGAAGTCCAATAGGAGCAATACTGGAAATGGCAATCCATAAAAAAACCCCTATACTGAGATCGGCCAAAATAAGGTGATAGCCAAAAGGAATTACTGAATAACTTAGTAAAATGGATATTACCGCTATGGATGGTCCGATACTGAATAAACTAATATCTCCTCTAGATGGGAGAAGATCTTCTTTGAAAAGTAGTTTGGTACCATCTGCTAGAGCTTGAAGAATTCCCAAAGGACCCGCGTATTCAGGTCCAATACGTTGTTGTACCCCTGCGGATATTTGTCTTTCTAACCACACAATTACTAGTACCCCTATTATGATTCCTGATACAGGAGTAAAAATAGGAACAAGTAACCATATGAGCCCATAAACCTCTTTTAAGGATTCCAATCTGGAAAAAGAATTGATAGCTTGTACTTTTGTCGTATCAATTATCATTTCAACGATCAACTTCTCCCATAATAATATCTATACTACCTAGTATTGTCATAATATCGGCCAATTTCATTCTTTTAACTAGCTGAGGAAGAATTTGCAAATTGATAAAACCGGGTGGGCGAATTTTCCATCTCCAGGGAAAAACACTCCGATCTCCTATCAGAAAAATTCCCAATTCCCCCTTTGGGGCTTCCACTCTCACATAAAGTTCTTGTTTAGACAATTCAAAAGTGGGCGAAGGTTTTTTACTAATGAATCGATAATCAAAATCATTCCAGTCGGAATCCTTTGTTCTATCAAAGCGACGTACCTCTAAATTCTCGTAGGGCCCCCCTGGAATTCCTTCTAGAGCTTGTTGAATAATTTTAATGGACTCCTTCATTTCACTGATTCGAACTAAATAACGAGCTAATGAATCCCCTTCTTTTTGCCATTGTACTTCCCAATCAAATTCATCGTAACACTCATAATGATCGACTTTACGAAGATCCCATTGAATTCCGGAAGCTCGTAACATCGGTCCTGATAAACCCCAATTTATTGCTTCCTCTCCACCAATAATGCCCACTCCTTCAACTCGTTCCAAAAAAATAGGATTACGTGTAATAAGCTTTTGGTATTCCGTAACCCCTGTTAAAAAATAATCACAGAAATCCAAACATTTATCTATCCAACCATAAGGTAGATCAGCCGCTACCCCTCCGATACGAAAATAATTATGCATCATTCGCATACCTGTGGCAGACTCGAATAGGTCATATATCAATTCTCTCTCTCGGAAAATATAGAAGAAAGGGGTCTGCGCACCAATATCTGCCATAAAAGGGCCAAGCCATAACAAATGAGAAGCTATGCGACTCAGTTCTAGCATAATTACTCTAATATAGCTCGCTCTTTTCGGTACTTGAATATTTCCCAACTGTTCTGGTCCATTTACCGTTATTGCCTCTGTAAACATAGTAGCTAAATAATCCCAGCGTGTTACATAAGGAAGATATTGTATAATTGTTCTATTTTCCGCAATTTTTTCCATTCCTCTGTGTAAATAACCCAATATGGGTTCACAGTCAATAACATCTTCCCCATCTAGAGTAACGATGAGTCGAAGAACACCATGCATTGATGGGTGTTGAGGACCCATATTGACTATCATGAGATCTTTTCTTGTAGTTGGTACAGTCATATATTTTTTCCCTGATTCATTATTCCACGAATTACTTAAAACGAAATTAAGTTTATCAAAAAATAAAAAATATATATATTATTTATTTTATTATAATATAAATTAAATAATTAAAAACTAATCTGTAAATTAACTTAACGAGTTTTTGGCTCCCGAATATCCAATTGGCTAATTAATTCTTTATAACGTACTCTATTTTTCTTTGACAAATAAGCTAGGAGCCGTTGACGTTTTCCCAGAATTTTTCGTAGACCTCTCTGAGATAAATAGTCTTTTCTGTGCAATTCCAAATGGGAAGTAAGTCTACGTATCTTATTGGTGAAACTGAATACTTGAAATTCAACGGACCCCTTATTTTTATTTTGTTCTTTTTCTTCTTGCGAAATAACTGAAATGAATAAATTTTTTACCATAAAAAGAATTCTTCTTCCCTTTTTCTTTATTTTTTACAGATATGGATTTTACTTATCAGTAATAATAATAATGCCAGTCATTTAATTTGTTATACACACTAATCTAGATTTATTCATAGAGTTCTTTTTTTTTTCAAATTCAATTAACCAAAAATTAATAAAATTTTTTTTTTCATTTTTTTCGGATATGGATACAAAAGGACAGTACATTTCTAACCCCCCCCCCCCCCAAAAAAAAAAAAGAATTTTATACCTAACCTAAGATAAGGTTATTGAATCAGTATGATGTCCCAGAATCAAATATAACACAATACGTGTGTAGATTGGTTTGTTTTCATATACCATATCAGATATGCCACTTGATCCACGGAAATGTACCATCAACTAATTACCAATCGTGGATACATGTGTATCCTTGACATACTGAAACGGCTACCATTATTGGTATCAAACCAATATCGATTCATACAAGCTAAATCTTCTAATCGATAATTGGGCCAAAGAAATAATTTGAACTTAATCAATTGATTGGTATCGACATCAAAATGCTTATCCTCCTCAAAAACCAAAAAAAGACCGCAGTTTCTTGGATTGTTTCCATTACAAAATACTTGATTTCTATCCCCAATACCAACATTTAAATTTTTTGGATTTAAACAAATTTGAATTCTTAATTCTCTACGACCTCTTGGAGATAAAATATTTTCAGGAACAAGAAAATCAGAATGATTTTCGTATCTATTCCCAAACCATTTTTCTTGTCGTGTAATGAATTCATTAAGACCATTCTTATCAACATTTATTTTTTCTTTGCATCTTTTACTAGTTTGGTGCTTATTCTGATGCACCCTTGAAATAGCTATGGTTTGGTACATGATAAATTTTCCATCCCATTTTATGGATAGCCGAGCTGGTTCAATAATCAAAAGTCTCCTTTTTATCAATTTAGTAAGAGTTGTAGTCTTCGGAATCAGCATTACATCCATACTCATTTCGTCTCTTTGAATAGAGGATATAGCAATTTCCTTTGGATTTCTCAATCTAAGGAGTAGACAATATACCTTGACATTATTGATTATTTTTTGGTTAAAAGAATTATCCCATCTCAATTGAAAAAGAAAATATCGTTTCAGAAAGAAATCTAGTTCCGCTGCTATGTTGCTCTTAGATTTATTTGTGCGCTTTTGAATGTCTGATCCCCCTTCTTTAACATCTTTTTGTTTTTTTGATGAATCAGATCCAAGATTCTTTTGTTTTTGTGCATCTAATACAAGATCTCCTCGGGTTGGCTGTTGTTTTTCTTCTTGATTTCTATTCTCTAATTTCAGAGATTTTTTGTGATTATATGATATATCCTTTTTTTGCTTTTCTTTTATTTTTTTACTAATGTTTTCGTTTATATTAAATTTTAAAAGAAGTAAATTAATTGGTATGATCCACGGTTGAATCTTATATGCATCAAAAAGTAACACAAATTCTGGTAAAAACCAAAGTTCCAGATTTGATATCGGACAATTTAGTATTTCTTCATTCATTCGCATCCAGTCAAAGGATGTTTTTGTTTGATTGGCTGGGTTTATTTGTTTTTGAATCGCGAGATTCAAAAGACCTTTCATATCGATTTTTTTTTTATCAGTTTTATCAATTATTTGATAATAATTAGTCCAAGTCTTAGTAATTTTATTAATGTCGGCACTGACCCCAATATCTATATTTGTCCATTCCTGAATCTCGATCCTTTTTCTAAGACAAAAATTAATAGTTCTCCAATCAAAATATTTTCTATCCATATTTTTATCCCTATCAAAAATAAAATCTTTTCGTATATAATTACTAAGATCTATATCTACGGGTAAAGAAAAAAATTCAGGATAATTTTTATTGTAATTATAGGGAATCTCTAGGTCCTCGGTTACTTGTAAGGGCGATCTAGAAATATATAAACCCTTCTTATCTTCATAATTAATATATTTATTTGATAAAAGATCATATTTATAGTTTTTAAATTTATCTTTTTGGCTCGGCAATGAATCAACTGAATAATTTTTTTGTTTTTCGTAAGGAATTAATTGGTCTTTTTCATATGAATAAAAATCGGTTGATTTTTTATTTTTAACCATAAAAAAACTTTTATTTATTCGATTTCGCCATTTTTGCGGTACTAATCTGGACCATCTAGTCTGAGATAAATCGTATTGATAGTGATCATTACCCATTAACCAGCTTTTCCATTCAGTTATTCCAAAACCGCGAAGTTTCTTATGCTTTGATTCGGAATGAAATATTCCTTGTGTTCCACAAAAATCTTTGATTCTATTCTTAATAAAAGGAATTTTTCCGTGATATTGAAATATGGATTTCAAGTGATACTCGTTGATAACTTGGGTTTGTGATAATTTGTAAAATACATATGCCTGTGACAAGGAAGAGAGGTTATAAAAAATCTGAGAATTCTTATTACTACTATTATTATAAATAGACTTTTTTATAGTCGAAATAAAATGAATTGTATTTTTTTTTGTTTTATCAATTCTTTTTTTATTTGTTTCATCATTGTAACTGTGTTTATCATTAATTTGTTTTTTTGATTTAAGTAAAATTTGTACATTGATTCTGGGAATATTAATGATACGTAAAAAGATATCGAGGTATATCCTTTCAATAAAAACTTTCATAAAATA